TTTTTTCTTTTGATATTTCTGGACCGCTGAAACGAATATCTCGAAATTGGATATGTAAAAACAAAGAATCAAAAATTTCTGATTATACAGAAAAAAAGATCGAGAAAAAAGACGAGGCCAAAAGAGAAAAATACAAAAGAGAAGAGAAAATGAGGATAGAAATAGCAGAAGCTTGGGATAGTCTTTTACTTGCTCAAGTAATAAGGGGCTCCGTGTTAATAACCCAATCAATTCTTAGAAAATATATTATATTACCTTCACTGATAATAGTTAAAAACATTGCCCGTATGTTATTATTTCAATTTCCTGAGTGGTCTGAGGATTTAACGGATTGGAATCGAGAAATGCATGTTAAATGCACTTATAATGGTGTTCAATTATCCGAAACAGAATTTCCAAAAAACTGGTTAACAGACGGTATTCAGATAAAGATCCTATTTCCTTTTTGCCTGAAACCTTGGCACAGATTTAAACTACAACCCTCTCATAAAGATCCAATGAAAAAAAAGAAAGGTCAAAAGAATGATTTTTGCTTTTTAACAGTTTGGGGAATGGAAACTGAACTACCTTTCGGCTCTCCTCGAAAACGGCGTTCGTTTTTTGAGCCTATTTTTAAAGAACTAAAAAAAAAAATAAAAAAATGGAAAACGAAATGTTTTATAGCTTTAACAATTTTAAAAGAAAAAACTAAATTGTTTCGAAAAGCTTCAAAAGAAACAAAAAAATGTATCACTCAAAGCATTCTATTTCTAAAAGGAATAATAAAAGAACTTTCAAAAATAAATCCAATTCCATTTTTTGGGTTGAGAGAACCATATGAATTGGGCGAAACTAAAAAGGATTCGATAATCAGTAATAAGATGATTCACAAATCATCCCTTCAAATTCAATCTATGGCGTGGACAAATTATTCATTAACCGAAAAAAAAATAAAAGATCTGACTAAGAGAACAAACACAATCAAAAATCAAATACAAAAAATTCTAATTATAAAAGACAAGAAAAACGAATTTCTAACTCAAGAAATAAATAGTAGTTCTAACAAAATAAGTTATCAGGATAAAATATTAGAATCATCAAAAAAATTTTGGCAAATAGTAAAAAGAAGAAATATTCGATTAATCCGGAAATTCTATTTTTTTATAAATTTTTTCATTGAAAAGATATACATGGATATTCTTCTATATATCATTAATATTCCAAGAACCAATACCCAACTTTTTCTTGAATCAACAAAAAAAATGATTGAGAACTTCATTCACAATAATGAAGCAAATCAAGAAAGAATTAATAAAACAACTAAAAATACAACTCATTTTATTTCAACTATAAAAACCTCACTTTCTTCACTTTCTAATATTAGTATTAGAAATAAAAATGAAAAAGCTTTTTGTGACTTATCCTCCCTCTCACAAGCATATGTATTTTACAAATTATCACAAACCCAAGTTATTAGTTTTTATAAATTCAAACCTATCCTTCAATATCATGGAACATCTCTTTTTCTTAAAAATGAAATAAAAGATTATTTTGAAGAACGGGGAGTATCTCATTCCAGATTAAGACATCATTATGGGTTAAGACAGAAAATTGTTTGGCATTCTGGAATGAATGAATGGAAAAACTGGTTAAGGAGTCGTTATCAATACGATTTAGTTCAGAATAGATGGCTAAAATTAGGACCAGGACAATGGCGAAATAGAGTCAATCAACACTATCTGGCTCAAAATAAACATTTAACAAAATGGGATTCAGATGAAAAAGAAAGATTAATTCATTACGAAAAAAAAAATGATTTTCAAGCGAACTCATTACTAACTCAAGAATATAAACTGAATCAAGAACAAAAATATAAAAAATCTAATTTTAAAAAACACTATGGATATGATTTTTTATCATATAAATCTATTAATTATCAAGATAAGAGGGACCCGTATGCTTATGGATCACCATTCCAAGTAAATAAGAGGGAAGAGAGTTCTTATCATTACAACATGGATAAACAAAATTTTTTTGATACACTGAGGGATATCCCCATCCATAATTATCTAGGAGAAGGCGATATCCTAGATGCTATGGGGAATTTTTCGCACAGAAAGTTTTTTAATTGGAGAATTCTTGATTTTTGTCTTAGAAATAAGGTCGATATTGAGTCCTGGGTCGATACCAGTACCAAGAGTAAGAAAAATATTAAGACTGTGGTTAAGAATTATCAAATAATTGATAAAATGGACCTTTTTTATTTCACAATTTATCAAGATCAAGAAAGCAACCCATCCAATAAAAAAGGAAGCCATTTTGATTGGATGGGACTGAATGAAGAAATACTAAGTCATCCTATACCGAATCTAGAACTTTGGTTCTTCCCAGAATTTGTGCTGCTATATAATGCATATAAGGTTAAACCATGGATCATACCAATAAAATTACTTCTTTTCAATTTTAATGGAAATAGGAACATTAATAAAAATATTATTGAAAATAAAAAAAGGGACTCCCTTATAGCACCAAACGAAAAACAAATTATTGGATTAGAGAATCGAAATCAAGAAGAAAAAGAACCCATAGGTGAAGGGGGTCTTGTATCAGATGCACAAAAACAAGGAAATTTTAAATCCGTTCTCTCAAACCAAGAAAAAGATGTTGAAGAAGATTATGATAAATCAGACAAAAAAAAACGTAGAAAGAAAAAGCAATACAAGAGCAACACGGAAGCAGAGCTTGATTTCTTCCTAAAAAGGTATTTGCGTTTTCAATTGAGATGGGATGATTCTTTAAATCAAAGAATAATCAATAATATCAAAGTATATTGCCTCCTGCTTAGACTGATAAATCCAAACGAAATTGTTATATCCTCTATTCAACGGGGAGAGATGAATCTGGATATTTTGATGATTCAGAAGGATTTAACTCTTAGAGAATTAATGAAAAAAGGAATATTGATTATCGATCCAGTTCGTCTGTCGGTAAAAAATGATGGACAATTTATTCTATATCAAACTATAAGTATTTTGTTGGTTCATAAAAATAAACACCAAATTAATCAAAGATACCAAGAAAAAAACTATATTGATAAAAATCATTTTTATGAATTTATTGCAAGACATCAAAAGATGACTGAAAATAAAGACAAAAATCATTATGATTTGTTTGTTCCTGAAAATATTTTATCCCCTAACCACCGGCGAGAATTGCGAATTCGAATTTCTTTCAATTCCAGGGATAAAAATGGTATGCATAGAAATGCAGTATTTTTAAATAATGTAAAAAACTGTGGTCAAGTTTTGACTAAAAACAAACATCTTGATAGTGATAAAAAGAAACTAATTAAATTAAAGTTCTTTCTTTGGCCCAATTATCGATTAGAAGATTTAGCTTGTATGAATCGATATTGGTTTAATACTAATAACGGCAGTCGTTTCAGTATGATAAGGATCCGTATGTATCCGCGTCTGAAAATTCGTTAATGGTACATTTTAATGGTACATTTTCCCCTATATTATGTATGTATCGTGACGGGTATATGAAAACAAATAGATGGTCACAAGGATTGTCTTACATTTTATTCTGATACACGATACTAATTTAATGACATACATATCAATTAGATCGACAAATGAATCAACAAAATCCTCTTATTTGAACTCTAAAATTTTCTCTTTTGTAGAAATCTCTCACTCTTTTGTATCCCTATACGAATCAAATCGAAACCCGGATTGATTAATTTTATTTGAAAAAAAAAATGATAAAGTTCATAACGAACTTAAAATCATCGTGTATATCAAAATGACTGGTATTATTATTACTGATCAGTAAAATTCACATTCAAAAAAAGGGGGAAATTTTTTGGTTTTATGGTAAAAAATTCATTCATCTCAGTTATTTTTCAAGAAAAAAAAGAAGAAAACAGGGGGTCTGCTGAATTTCAAATAGTTAGTTTCACCAATAAGATACGAAGACTTACTTCACATTTGGAATTGCACAAAAAAGACTATTTATCTCAGAGAGGTCTACGTAAAATTCTAGGAAAACGTCAACGACTGCTATCTTATTTATCAAAGACAAATAAAATACGTTATAAAGAATTAATTGGTGAGTTGGATATTCGGGAATCAAAAAATCGTTAATTTGCAAATTTTGAATTAGTCGATTTATTAGATTTTCATTTTGATGTACTTGTTTTCGTTTTCAACAATTCATGTAAGAATGAATCGAGGAAAAACTTATGAATCTATCAGCTACAGAAAAAGACCTTATGATAGTCAATATGGGGCCTCACCACCCATCAATGCATGGTGTTCTTCGTCTCATCGTTACTCTAGATGGTGAAGATGTTGTTGACTGTGAACCAGTATTAGGTTATTTACACAGAGGAATGGAAAAAATTGCGGAAAACCGAACAATTATACAATATTTGCCTTATGTAACGCGTTGGGATTATTTAGCCACTATGTTCACGGAAGCAATAACCGTAAATGGACCAGAACAGTTGGGGAATATTCAAGTCCCTAAAAGGGCCAGCTATATCAGAGTAATTATGTTGGAGTTGAGTCGTATAGCTTCTCATCTATTATGGCTTGGACCTTTTATGGCAGATATTGGTGCACAGACCCCCTTTTTCTATATTTTCAGAGAAAGAGAATTAGTATATGATCTATTCGAAGCTGCCACCGGTATGAGAATGATGCATAATTATTTTCGTATCGGAGGAGTGGCGGCCGATCTACCTTACGGCTGGCTAGATAAATGTTTGGATTTCTGTGATTATTTTTTAACAGGAATTGTTGAATATCAAAAACTTATTACGCGAAATCCTATTTTTTTAGAACGAGTTGAAGGGATAGGCGTTATTGGTGGAGAAGAAGCAATAAATTGGGGTTTATCCGGCCCAATGCTACGAGCATCTGGAATCAAATGGGATCTTCGGAAAGTTGATCATTATGAGTGTTACGACGAATTTGATTGGGAAATCCAGTGGCAAAAAGAAGGAGATTCATTAG